ATGCAGCGATGACTCTTTTCTACAAACCATAAAGACATTGGAACCTTATATTTTATTTTTGGAGCTTGAGCAGGTATAGTAGGTACTTCTTTGAGATTGATTATTCGTGCTGAATTAAGTCAACCCGGTAGATTGATTGGAAACGACCAAATTTACAATGTTGTAGTTACAGCTCACGCCTTTGTTATAATTTTTTTTATAGTTATGCCCATTATGATTGGAGGTTTTGGAAATTGATTAGTGCCACTTATATTAGGTGCACCAGATATAGCTTTCCCTCGAATAAATAATATAAGATTTTGACTTCTACCCCCATCACTTTCACTATTATTAACTAGTAGTATAGTAGAAAGAGGAGTTGGTACTGGTTGAACTGTATATCCTCCTCTAGCGGCCGCGATCGCTCACGCAGGTGCATCAGTTGATTTAGGAATTTTCTCACTTCATTTAGCAGGGGTGTCATCTATCTTAGGAGCAGTTAATTTTATAACAACAGTAATCAATATACGATCTTATGGTATAACTATAGACCAAATACCTTTATTTGTCTGATCAGTTTTTATTACTGCTATTTTACTTTTACTATCTTTACCTGTTCTAGCAGGGGCTATTACCATGCTACTGACAGACCGGAACCTTAATACATCATTTTTTGATCCAGCAGGTGGTGGAGATCCGGTTCTTTACCAACACCTATTCTGATTCTTTGGGCACCCGGAAGTTTATATTCTTATTCTACCGGCCTTTGGAATAATTTCACATATTGTCAGGCAAGAATCTGGTAAAAAAGAGTCATTTGGTACATTGGGTATAATCTATGCTATGATAGCAATTGGTATTCTAGGGTTCGTAGTATGAGCTCATCACATGTTCACTGTTGGTATAGACGTCGACACTCGAGCATACTTTACCTCGGCCACAATGATTATTGCAGTTCCCACTGGTATTAAAATTTTTAGGTGATTAAGAACTCTTCATGGTACTCAAATGAACTATTCACCTTCAATATTATGAGCTCTTGGATTCATTTTTTTATTTACTGTTGGTGGACTAACAGGAGTAGTACTAGCCAACTCTTCAATTGATATTATCCTCCATGATACATATTATGTTGTTGCTCACTTCCACTATGTGCTTTCAATAGGAGCAGTATTTGGCATTTTCGCAGGGGTTGCTCATTGATTCTCATTAATAACCGGCCTATCTATGAATCCTAAATGACTAAAAACGCACTTCCTAGTAACATTTATTGGAGTAAACTTAACCTTTTTCCCTCAACATTTCCTTGGCTTAAATGGGATACCACGACGATATTCGGATTACCCAGATGCTTACGCAACATGAAATATTGTCTCATCCTTGGGATCAATAATTTCCTTTGTGGCCGCCTTAAGATTCTTATTAATCATTTGAGAAGCTTTTGTATCAAACCGACCCGTGCTATTCACTCCATTCCTACCATCCTCTATTGAATGAAAACATCATTACCCACCAGCGGATCACTCTTATATAGAAATTCCAATGATCACTAATTTCTAAAATGGCAGATAGATGTATAGGGTTTAAGCTCCTAGTAGGAAGAATTGTCTTCTTTTAGAATTAATGGCAACATGAGCACATTTAGGTTTCCAAGATAGATCATCTCCTCTTATAGAACAGCTAATTCTTTTCCACGATCATATTATACTTGTATTAGTATTAATTGTGACATTCGTTTTCTATATGATGTCTACATTGTTTTCAAACCTGCTTGTTAATCGATATATGTTAGAAAACCAACCGATCGAAATTATTTGAACATCAATTCCCGCTCTTATCCTTATTTTCATTGCATTGCCCTCATTGCGATTACTTTACCTTCTAGATGAAGTTAATAATCCTTCTATGACACTAAAAACAATCGGACACCAATGGTATTGAAGATATGAGTACTCAGATTTTTTGCAGATAGAATTCGACTCTTATATAATCCCATCTAACGATCTCCCAGAATCCGGTTTCCGTTTATTAGACGTCGATAATCGTACTGTATTACCTATGAATATACAAATCCGGATCATTATTAGGGCAGCAGATGTTATTCACTCATGAACAGTTCCGTCCTTAGGAGTAAAAGCCGATGCCATCCCAGGGCGTCTGAACCAAACAAGGTTCTTGATTAATCGACCTGGTTTATTTTATGGACAATGTTCAGAAATCTGTGGTGCAAACCATAGGTTTATACCTATTGTAATTGAAAGTGTCCATATTAACTCATTCTTAAATTGAATTTCTCTCTCAGTTGAAGACTCACCCGATGACTGAAAGTAAGTGTAGGTCTTTTAAACCTATAATAGTAATATAACGTTTACTTCCGGTGAAGAAATTAGTTAACATATAACTTTCGTTTGTCATACGTAGATCATCTTTTAAAAGATATTTCTTAATGCCTCAAATAGCACCTCTTTACTGGCTTTATCTCTTTTTTTTTTTTTTATCAATCCTAGCTCTATTTATTATGATAAATTATTTCATTAAACCTTTTTCTCATATAGCTCCAACTTCACACTCAACATCTAAAACATATAAATCCTGAAAATTATAATGAATCTATTCTCAATTTTTGAACCATCGTCAAGTATTTTTAACCTATCAGCCAATTGAATATCAACTATATTAGGGCTTCTATTTTTACCATACTTTTATTGATCATCACCTTCGCGTTGATCTTTGTTGTGGAGAAAACTAATTTTTACTTTACACAAAGAATTTAAAGCACTACTCCAACCTTCCCATCTAGGTACTACTATATTATTTATTTCATTATTTACCTTAATTGTATTTAATAATTTCTTAGGGCTATTACCTTATGTATTTACTAGATCTAGGCACATGGCTATAACTTTGTCTTTATCTTTGCCTTTATGAGTTACTCTAATATTATTTGGTTGATTTAATCATAGCAAAAATATATTTGCCCACTTAGTACCTCAAGGCACTCCCGGTGCTCTTATACCATTTATAGTATTAATTGAAACTATTAGAAATGTCATTCGACCTGGTACTTTAGCTATTCGATTAGCTGCCAACATAATTGCAGGACATTTACTCTTAACCTTATTAGGTAATACTGGCCCATCATTATCCTTGTCAATCCTTTCAATTCTTATTATTGGTCAAATTTTATTACTAATTTTAGAATCTGCTGTTGCTATTATTCAATCTTATGTATTTGCTGTACTAAGAACTCTTTATACAAGAGAAATTAACTAATGGCATCATCTCACGGATTTCATCCTTACCACTTAGTAGATATAAGACCTTGGCCACTAACTGGATCTATCAGAGCTATAATATTAACTACTGGATTAGTAAAATGATTCCACCAATATAACATAAATCTATTAATCTTAAGGTTTATTGCAGTTATTTTAACTATAATTCAATGATGACGAGATGTAACCCGAGAGGGAACTTATCAGGGATTACATACTTCAACAGTAATAAAAGGACTACGATGAGGAATAATCTTATTTATCCTATCTGAAGTTTTATTTTTTTTCTCCTTTTTTTGGGCATTTTTTCATAGAAGCTTATCACCTACAATTGAAATTGGTATATATTGACCACCATTAGGTATTCAACCATTTAATCCATTTCAAATTCCCTTGCTAAATACAACGATTCTATTGTCTTCAGGTGCCACTGTTACCTGAGCCCATCATGCAATTATAGAATCTAATCACTCTCAGGCGATTCAAAGTTTAGGATTAACTATTATTTTAGGGTTATACTTCACTCTTCTTCAAGCTTTTGAATATTTCGAAGCTCCTTTTTCAATTGCAGACTCAGTATTCGGATCCACTTTTTTTGTAGCAACAGGATTCCATGGTCTTCATGTAATCATTGGTACATCATTTTTATTAGTATGTTTTGTGCGTCTCTATAACTGTCACTTTTCTTCCGCTCATCATCTAGGATTTGAAGCAGCAGCTTGATATTGACACTTTGTAGATGTTGTTTGATTATTCTTATATATTTTCATCTACTGATGAGGTGGTTATTTTTTTAGTATAAAAAGTACATCTGACTTCCAATCAGAGAGTCTAATCTATTTTAGAAAAAATAATCCTCATTATATTATTTATCTCAGCTATTACTTTAATTATTGCCCTAATTGTAATATTTTTGTCAACTCTATTAGCTAAAAAAACAATTATAGACCGAGAAAAAAACTCTCCCTACGAGTGTGGCTTCGATCCTAAAGGCTCAGCACGTTTGCCTTTTTCTTTACGATTTTTTTTAATTGCGGTAATTTTTTTAATCTTTGATGTAGAGATCACTTTACTGTTGCCTATTGCTTCAACTCTAACTTCCACCAATATTTTTTCTTGATTTTATACGAGTCTATTATTCATGCTAATCCTATTATTAGGGTTATATTATGAATGATATCAAGGAGCCTTAAACTGATCATAATCTTAAGACCATAGTCAATATATGACATGTGAGTTGCATTCACAAAGAGTTAAAAATTTAACTGGTTTTGAAATTAATTAGAAAGCGATTTATTGCATTTAGTTTCGACCTAGACTTAAGGCCTCTAGCCTTCTAATTATTTGGTTGAAGCCAAATTAGAGGCACATCACTGTTAATGATGTAATTGAAAACTTATTTCCAACCAAGTAGGAATATTATGCCAAGGCAAAAAGCTTCTAACTTATTTCCAAAGCGGTTAAATTCCGTTTATATTCCTGTTTTTATGGTGTATTAAACATATTGCATTTTCGTTGCAAAGCTGAAAAAATATTTTCTAAAAACCCGGTTTTAATAGTTTAAATAAAACCTTGGTCTTGTAAACCAATAATGAAATATAATTTTTCTTAAAACTTTAGAGAAAATTGTTAACTTTATTGTGTTATCTCACATAACATTCTCTGATATTTTAATATTTACAATTCCTATATTAATATCTCTATCTATTCTATTTGTAAACTTAAATCACCCTTTAGCTATAGGCTTAACATTATTAGTACAAACAATTTTTGTAACTTTAACAGTGGGGGTATCTAACTTCTCGTTTTGATTCTCTTATATTCTATTCCTAGTGTTTTTGGGCGGCATGTTAGTATTATTCATTTATGTAGCTTCTTTAGCCTCAAATGAGGCTTTCCTGCCACCAACTATATTTGCAGTTTTTTTTGTTTCTATATCTATTTTTTTATCCTTTATACTTTTTTTTATTGATCCTATTATAAGTATTTTTCCATCTTCTTTACCTACTACTTCAATTCAATCCTTTACTTCTACCCCGTTTATTATTAGATGAATCTATAATTCTCCTTCTATAATATTCACAATTTTTATTGTGTCTTATCTTTTATTAATACTAATTATTGTAGTAAAAATTGTAAACTTATTTAAAGCCCCACTACGGCTTATAAACTAATGATAACGCCCATACGAAAATCTCATCCTTTGTTTAAAATTGCCAACAATGCATTAGTAGACATACCTCTACCAAGAAACATCTCCACTTTTTGAAACTTCGGGTCTTTATTAGGACTTTGTTTAGTTGTTCAAATTGCCACAGGATTGTTTTTAGCTATACATTATACTGCTCATATTAATTTAGCCTTTTCTAGTGTTGTCCACATTTGTCGCGATGTAAACTACGGTTGACTTTTACGTACACTTCACGCCAATGGAGCTTCCTTTTTCTTTATCTGCCTTTACATTCACATCGGCCGTGGAATTTATTTTAGATCTTATATAAATGTGCATGCATGATCGGTAGGAGTTATTATTTTATTTATAATTATAGCAACAGCTTTTTTAGGATATGTGTTACCATGAGGGCAAATATCTTTTTGAGGTGCTACAGTTATTACTAACCTTTTTTCGGCTATTCCATTTGTTGGTACAGATTTAGTACAATGAATTTGAGGTGGGTTTTCGGTTGATAATGCTACATTAACTCGATTTTTTTCTTTCCATTTTATCTTACCTTTATTAGCTGCTGCTTTTTCAATAATTCATATTCTCTTTTTACACCAAGCTGGTGCAAACAACCCATTAGGTATTTCAAGTCAATCTGATAAAGTTCCATTCCACCCATATTTCACATTTAAAGATATTATAGGATTTGTAGTTATATTAACATTACTTTTAATTTTAACTCTACATTCTCCATATGCCCTAGGAGACCCAGACAACTTTATTCCAGCTAATCCCCTTGTCACGCCTCCACACATTCAACCAGAATGGTATTTCTTATTCGCCTATGCTATTTTGCGATCTATTCCTAATAAACTTGGTGGAGTAATTGCGTTGGCTGCTTCAGTAGCGATCTTGTTAATCTTACCATTCACCCATACTTCTAAATTCCAAAGATTAGCGTTTTACCCCCTTAATCAAATACTGTTCTGAACTTTCGTAGTTATCGTAGTATTACTAACATGAATTGGTGCCCGGCCAGTAGAAGATCCTTATGTCATAACTGGGCAAGTATTAACAGTTTGTTATTTTATGTTCTACCTTTTAAACCCTCTTATATTAATTTGATGGGATAATATATTAAAATGGTTATTTAGTTTAATAAAAATAAGTGTTTTGAAAGCATTTGATAAGAAAATCTCGTCTTAATAATCGACATTCATCCCTAATTATATATAATCAACCAATAAAATCTCCTAAATATATATATACTTATTAGACCAATTTAAATGGAATATAATTAAATTATAAGTTTTTAAACTATCAATTACCTAAAGTAACAACATTACATTTTCAGCTCCACAAACTAACATTTTATATTTAAACTATTTAGGTGTATTTACAGACAAATAATGCCTCCTTTGCAGCTTCAATGCAATATTCTATATAAATTATATAAATTAAACGAAAACCAATAAAACAATTATAACCCTAATCACAAATATCTTTATAAACACTTTTACATTATTAAGTTGAAGCATATTTAGTGTAGTAAATATCTTGGAAAATATATAATACAATCCTTGGCCCCCTAAATATTCATATCATCCTTTATCTATTAACTTTTCAGAAAAAACACCATTAACCAATCTTATTTCCCTGATCTTTTTAGTACTTAAAAATGGTATAAATCATATAGAACCAAATATAACCACATATTTATAATATCTTAGTGATTTCAAGCTGTAAGTAATAATTATAATATTGAATATATATCCTAAAAAAGCCCCAATAACCCTGATTAACAATACAACTCTCTTTATAAAAACACTTAGACAAATTATATAAGGCTCAGGAAATAATAACCAAGAAAGTATAGAGCCTATAATTACTGCTCTTACACCTAAAAAAAGTATAGAATTAGTTATTATTTTATCATCCCTAACATTACTAAGCGACCCTAAATTATAATCCCCACTAAGACTATAAAAAATTAACCGCATAGTATAACTAACCGTTAAACCTGTAGCTAAAATATATAAAATCAAAGCTACGAAATTGATTCATCTTATAAAACCAACCTCCAAAATTATATCTTTAGAGTAAAATCCAGCTAAAAAAGGGAAACCACATAGGGCCATATTAGCTACAACTATATAAGAGACAGTTAGAGGAACAAATTTTACTAGACACCCTATGTAGCGAATATCTTGATATCCTCTAACTCTGTGGATGGCTACTCCAGCACACATAAATAATAGTGCTTTAAATAAAGCGTGACTAAGAAGATGAAAAAAAGAAAGATCAGGATAGCCTAAAGCTAAAATCCTAAGTATAACGCCTAATTGACTTAGTGTCGATAAAGCAATAATCTTTTTTAGATCATACTCAAAGTTGGCCCCCAACCCCGCTATAAACATAGTTAGACATGAGATAATAAGTAACATACTTTGAATTTTAGAACCTTCTAAAGCTGAACAAAATCGAATTATTAAATACACACCAGCAGTAACAAGAGTTGAAGAATGAACTAAAGCTGAAACAGGGGTAGGAGCAGCCATAGCAGCAGGCAACCAAGCAGAAAACGGAATTTGAGCCCTTTTTGTTATTGCAGCTAATATAACTAAGAACTTCAATAAAATTCAACCTTCATCTATAATATAACCGCCCCATGTAAAAAAGTTTCATCTTCCTACGTTAACTATTAAACCAATAGCTAATAAAATTGCCACATCACCTACTCGATTAGAAAGAACGGTTAATATTCCCGCGTTTGCAGACTTTTCATTTTGATAAAAAATAACCAGTGCATAAGATACTAACCCTAGCCCATCTCATCCTAATAAAATTCTGATTAAATTAGGCCTTAATACTATGAAAGCTATGGATAGTACAAAAGCCAAAACTAAATACATAAATCGATTAAAATTTTTATCATCCATTATATACCTCCCTCTATAGTATATAACTCTTCTAGAAATTAACGTTACAAAACATAAAAATAATATTGAAATTCAATCAAAAATTAATACAAAGATAATAGTTAAAGAATTTAAGCTCATTAACTCCCACTCAATAATATTAGTTACTCCGTTTGATATTTTTACTAAAAAAATAAAACCACAAAATATAGACCTAGCTCTTAATAATGATACCCTGGCCATATGAATATAAGATTTTCAAACCATTATCTAATACATAAAGTTATATTTAGTAGTCACACTACTTTTATTAGATATTATTAGAGTTTATAAACCACTTACTAAGCCCAAATTCAGGATTAAACCATTTAGTGGAAATCAATGAAAAAATAAAACTAAGTATTCACGAACCTTTCCTGACCTGCAAGAGTATAAACCTCTAGAAAACACACCATGTTGCCTTAATCTATACATGTACAAAGTATAACATGCACTAAAAAAGGATAAAAATATGATACCAATAATACTGACCCTTCTTCACCTAACTAATCTGATAATCAAACTGATCTCACCAAATAAATTTAAAGTAGGAGGTGCCGCTATATTGCCTACTCTAAGTAAAAATCACCACAAACCTATCCTAGGTATAAAGTTCAGAAGTCCTTTTCTAATTATTATTCTACGACTACCTAAACGTTCATATACTATATTAGCTAAACAAAAAAGGCCAGAAGAACACAGACCATGGCCAATTATTACTACTACTGCTCCTATTATACCCCACCACCTAAAAATTATTAATCCACATAACACCAATCTCATATGTACTACAGAAGAGTAAGCAATCAGAGACTTAATATCCACTTGTCGTAAACATATTAACCTAACAATAATACCACCGACCAACCTAATTCTTACCCATAATCAAGAAAAGACCAACCCTAACTTATTAAAAACAATTAAGATTCGAATTAAGCCATAGCCGCCTAACTTAAGTAATACCCCAGCTAAAATTATAGACCCAGCTACTGGGGCTTCAACATGAGCTTTTGGTAACCATAAATGGAATATATATATAGGTAATTTTACTAAAAAAGCTATGATCCCACTAAAATATCATAGTATTTTTACATATCTAGATTCACTTATTGAACTTATTAAAATTATAGTTAACCTACCTTCACTATAATACAGCAATAATAGAGAACCTAATAAAGGCAGAGATAGAGTTAAAGTATAAAACAACATGTAAACCCCAGCTTGAATACGCTCAGGCTGATAACCCCAACCAAGAATCAAAATTAAAGTAGGAATTAAAGACACTTCAAAACTAATATAAAACAATAAATAATTTAATGAACTAAATCTAACTAATAAACTTAACAACAGAATTAAATTCACAATCAAAAATAATTGCCTATAATTTCTTGTAAAGTTCACTTTAACACTAGATATAATAATTAAAAACATAATCCAGACCCTTAGATAAATTATTAAGTAACTTACATAATCTAAGCCTAAGTTAAATCCTAAATAATATATATAGATGTTATGATAAAAGCCCATACCTACTATAAATCTTACTAAACCAACACCAACTTGTACTTTTATTCAATCCTTTCCAAATTTTATCAACAACAATAGGGGAAACACAAACTTTAACATAACAGAACTCTAAAGCTTTTGAAATAATCATTACCATGTCTACGAACAATTAGTACCAGAAGAGACAGCCCTAATGCTCCTTCACATACCACTAAAGTCAGGAAGAATAAACCGAAATAAATTTCTCTACCCACTGTAGATATTTGTAAACTTAATAACCAAAAAATACCTAATATTATGAACTCCAAACTTAATAAAGAATTCAAGAGATGCTTATGATATCTAATAAATCTTCTTAAACCACAAAAAATTATAATTAACGAACATAAAGTTATTAAAAATCTAAAATTTACCATTAGTTTAAACATTAATAAAAGTAAAAGAAGTATATGTATAATATTAATTAATAAGTTATAACTAACTTTATCAGAGAAAAAAGCTAAAACTTTTATCTTTAATTCCCAAAACTAATATTTTTTTAAACTATTCTCTGTATAAATTATTATATACATGTGCGTATTGCTAGTAAACTTATAGTAATCGATACAAATCTTAGCATATAATTATATAACTTATATTACTTATATGCATTAAAATAATTATCTATAATAATACATTTAGTGTGTTGGGTTAGTTACAAACTAAGCAGAAGCAAAATATTTTGAACCCCAAGAAAAAGATTAAATAATTAATAGACATAGGTAAATACCTTTTTCAGGCTAAATACATTAATTTATCGTACCGAAAACGAGGTAAAGTACCACGCACTCATACAAAAGCAAAGGCAATTATAACGCTTTTAATATAAAAAAAAACTCTAAATGGTCTTCTCCCTAAAAATAAAATGACAAAAAGGACCCTTATAAAAAGGATTCTTGCATATTCAGCTATAAAGATCAAGGCGAAGCCACCTGCACCGTATTCTGTATTAAATCCTGATACTAACTCAGACTCGCCCTCCGCAAAATCAAATGGTGTCCGATTAGTTTCAGCTAAGCACGATCTAAATCAAACCATACTTAGCGGGAATGCAACTAATAAAAATCAGAACCAACTTTGATACTTATTAAACAGCTCTAAATTAAATCCACCAATTAATATTACAAAAGATAATAAAATTAAAGCTAAACTTACCTCATAAGAAATAGTCTGAGCTACGGCTCGTAGCCTTCCCAAAAGAGAATATTTACAATTAGAAGATCATCCGGCAACTATGGTAGAATAAACTCCTATACTTAAACAACAGAGAAAGAATAGAATACTTAAATTAAACCTCATAAGTCCAATCTCGTATGGTATAACTACTCACACTAATAGAGAAATAAATAATCTAAATACAGGACATAAATAATAAACTAAAAAATTCGATATAATTGGTACTACTTGTTCTTTAGTAAATAACTTTACAGCATCTGAAAAAGGTTGTAAAATTCCTATATATCCAACTTTATTAGGACCCTTACGGATCTGGATATAACCTAAAATCTTTCGCTCTAATAGTGTTACAAAAGCAACCCCAACTAGTACACATACAATTAAAACTAAATAACTCACAATTTCTACTACCATTAAAGTCACAAAACAATTAGATTTAGTCTAATCCTTTAACTATTTATAGACTACTCTATTTAACAGGATCCTAAATCCAGCGCATATCATCTGCCAAAATAGTATAACAGTGTTAAAACAATTTTAATTACTTAATCCTTTCGTACTAAAGTAACTTTTAATTATTAAGAGATAGAAACCAACCTGGCTCACGCCGGTTTGAACTCAAATCATGTAAAAATTTAAAGGTCGAACAGACCCTCTTATACAACTCCTACAATTGTATAGAAATTTTAATTCAACATCGAGGTCGCAAACTCTTTTTTCGATAAGAACTCTCAAAAAAAATAACGCTGTTATCCCTAAAGTAACTTAAACTTTTAATCTTTAAACAGGATCATCTAAAGTTATAATCAGAAATATTTGTCTAATTATTAAACAGTTATTATAATTTTTATCTTTGTCGCCCCAACATAATACAAGATCTTTACTTAACTTTTATAAAACGATAATTTAGTTAAGTATAAATATTATATAAAGTTTTATAGGGTCTTATCGTCCCCTTAATTTATTTAAGCCTTTTCACTTAAAAGTTAAATTCAATGAATAAGCACAAAGACAGCTTTTTCTTCGTCAAACCATTCATACGAGATCCCAATTAAAGACCTAACTATTATGCTACCTTTGCACGGTCAGAATACCGCGGCCCTTTAAAATAACGTCAGTGGGCAGGTCGGACTTTTTATATCTCCAAATAGACATGTTTTTGATAAACAGGCGAGAAAATTATTTGCCGAGTTCCTTTATGCTTTCAAACATTATTTATACTACTATTAATATTATAATTAAATAATTGTTAAACATAAGATTTACTAATAAAACCATTTTATCCTTTATTTATAAGTCTAATAAAGTTTTTCTATATTTTATTATAAAAGCAGTTAAAAATATTTTTACAGTTAAAATTTAATTAAAACACATTAATAATTTGGCTACTTTTAAGCCTAATTTAAGCAGATATAAATTATAATCAACTATTTAAAATACTTGATACAAGAAGCTAATCCCTCCTGCACTTTAACCCCACAGACATGTAACCCCAGAAGTTAAATTAAATTTACTTATAGAAAAACTAGATATTATAAAACTCGAATAGCATTTCACTTCTAACTCTATATTTAACATTTTTATTTTACAAAAAAGATTATATAAAATTAAATATTTTTATTTCGAGAACCCTAAAAAATTCACTAGATTATATCGATTCTCCCTGATACACAAGGTACACTTTATTATAATTACTATTTTAACTCTCACAAATTAAATGACAAGTTCCTTTACAGTACTTATTATCTATAGTCAGGTTTACTTTTTTATTAAAAATTACTTTAGCGAATAAATTATTTTTCGTAACTATAAACAAATATAATAATATAACAATTTATATAATACTCAAAGTAAATCGATTTGCACGATAATTCTTTTCAACGTAACTGAAACACTATACTAATTTAGCTATACTTTGTTTTAGTTCTAGATACACTTTCCAGTACACCTACTATGTTACGACTTATTCCTTTGATTAACGGAAGCGACGGGCGATATGTACATGATTTAGTGCTTATTTCTCTCAAACTTATTAAAGTTGAAATACAGTTAAATCCTCCTTCATAGTAAAGTTTCATTTATTATTTCGTTCTAAGATAACTTATTGTAACTCATTTTGACTTATCTATTGGCTGCACCTTGATCTAATTTAAATAACTAATAATGCGCAGAAATTATATTCTCTTAAAATTTCCTGATAATGACGGTATACAAACTGTTCGCTAACTAAGACAAGTAAGATTATACGTGGTGTATCGATTATAAAACAAGTTCCTCTAATAAGATTAAACCACCGCCAAATTCTTTAATTTTAAAGTATTTATCTCATAGTAATTTGCTTTTCATTGACCTTTCAAAATAATAGGGTATCTAATCCTAGTTTATAGTAGAAATTTTTTAGCTTCGACTTAGATACTAAGTTAGCTTGTACTTTATAAAAATCCAATTTTACCCTTTATTAAAGATACTATATATTCTTACATCACCATCTAACTAATTAGCAAAAAATTTTACTTAACCTTAAAGTATAACCGCGAATGCTGGCACAAATATTTATCAGGTTTATAGACATATTTACACTATATCATGCGTTAACATATTAGTTTATAATACTTATTGCTGAGACCTTAAAGGCTATTACTTTTAGCTAACTTTTTACAACTTTAATATATAATTAAAATGTACTTGCACGTAAAACCTTTCATGCAAACTTGAAAATAACATAAAATTTTAGAACCAAAATCAAATACTTCACCTAAATTAGAAAAAAAATTTTAAACCTAAAAAAACTACAAAAAACTAGGACTTAAAAAAGAAAACTGAAAAGAAAATTTATATTATAATAAATGTATATATAATAGCAAACTTATATATATATATGGTTATAAATGTGTAGATATCAAAGAATGATATGGTTAAATCAATAAGTGTATCTTCAACTAAATATCATTACATACAATAACAATTACATCTAACGGAAATTATAAAGAGTCTGTATATAGGCTTTAAATGTATGAAAAATAGACCGATAAGACGAAAGTAATTCAATCTCCAGATAGCTCTCTCTTTATCCAGAGGTAAAGGAGCTATCTTCCGTTTGAATTACTTCCAATATAAAGGGTCAATTATATTATATACCATCAATATGCTATATCAACTAAAATAACTAGCTAACGAAGACAAATAAAAGCTATATTATAAATCTAATAAGATTTATATAATATATTTATAGTTAAAAAAATGTATATATATATATATATATATACATCTGCGCTCATATAAACATAATAGTATACTCTTATTAAAACCTGACGTTTTAATAAACACTTGTAGATAAAAAGATTTATTTACAAAGTACTTTAATAATGTTTTTTCTTTAAATAACTCTTTTTTTCATTAATTAATTATAAAGTTTTACAAAAGTTAGTATTTACTAATACAGTGCCTGATTGAAAAGGGTAGCTTTGATAGAGCTAATGATGTAAGTCTACTTACCTGTATTACACGTGGCGGAATCGCACCGTCTCAAGAAAGATCAAAACTTTCTATGCCCTTTACATCAACGTATATAATCTAAAAGATAAGCTAACTTAAGCTAATGGGCTCATACCCCGTAAATGAAAGCTTTAACCTTTCTCTTTTTAGTGACGTTTCCTTTTTCCTATTTTATTTTTTTTTTCACACTAATCCTAGGTACTATTATTTCTATTTCCTCTCCTTCTCTATTTGGAGCTTGAGTGGGTTTAGAATTAAATATAATGTCTTTTATTCCATTAATAGCTCTTAAAATAAACTCATATTATTCAGAAGCTGCTTTAAAGTATTTCTTAATTCAAGCCCTTAGATCAGCGTTATTTATCTCATCTACTTTATTATCTTTCTCCTTTTTGTTAATTAGATCTATTCTTATTTTCCTAGCTCTACTACTAAAGCTAGGGGGGGCCCCGTTTCATTTTTGATTTCCTCAAGTTATAGAAGGTCTAAACTGACCTCAAGTTTTCATCCTTAGTACGGTCCAAAAACTTGCTCCTATGGTTCTCCTGTCTTATCTTATAATTAATAGTGTTTTAATTAAAATTACCCTAATTTCAGCAATAGCTTCAGCTTTATTCGGTGCCTTAGGAGGTTTAAACACTATGTATTTACGAAAACTCATTGCATTCTCTTCAATTAACCACTTGTCTTGAATATTAATCTCTATTTCTCTAAGAGATGTCTTTTGAATATTCTATTTTTTGATGTACTCTTTAATTCTTCTGTCTATTACTTCTTCTTTTTTCAATTTACGAGCTTTTACTTTGTCTTCAATCGCACAGCCAAATAATTCTTCAACATTTAATTCAATCTTAATATCCTCTACCTTCCTTTCCTTAGGGGGGTTACCACCGTTTACTGGTTTTATTCCTAAATGATTTATAATTCAAATCATAATTAATATAAACTTATTTGTTCCCCTCTTTATTTTAATCTTATCATCCCTATTAACTTTGTATTTCTATTTACGAGTCGTGGTAATATTTATCATTTTATCAAACCCTATTATGAACTTTCACCTCGATTATAAAAATCACAATTATATTTATTCTCTACCGATTAAAATCTTCTTCAATTTTATCGGTATCTTTTTACCAATCTATTTATTACTACTTTAGAATTTTAAGTTATATAAACTAGGGACCTTCAAAGTCTCCAAAAAAAGTATTAACCTTTTAAATTCTATTCACCAAATATGAGCTAAACCCTAGTGCTTTTTACACATCTTCAAACTTGCAATTTAATGTTATCTTTATACTATAGGGTCTTAATAAAAGAGTATTAACTCGTTAATAGATTTACAATCTACCGCCTACTTTCCTCAGCCATTTTATT